TATGGGAATATAAAAAGTAAAGAGGAGAAGGCATGACCAGAAGAATTGTGTGAAATAAGTGAATTTATCCAGTTGAGGCATTATTGATTGGATTGACAAAAAATGAATCCCTCCAGAAAGAAAGAAACTCCTTCCTGTAAAAAAAAGAAAGAAAGAAAGAAAGAAAGACAGAAAGAAAGAAAGAAAGAAAGAAAGAAAGAAAGAAAGACACTCCTTCCTGTACGAGTAGTGAAGAACTAAACGAGAGCTGGTTGGTTGGTTGTTGATCAACGGAAAGCATGGGAGTCTTTGGGCTGGTTCGAGTCCAGCCCGTGACAAAGGGCTACCTTCTCTCTTAAGAAAATCTCGATATACTCACTGAACACAAACAAATTGGAAAAGCAAAATGCGGCTTCACATCACAAGTGAGAAATGGTTCTTAGCCACCGGTGACCGGCTCAATGAGCACCTTTGGGCGATGGTTTTTCGATCCTCTCTTTCCCCTGAATGAATATGCCCACTTACTGTAGCAATACTGATTTCTAATATACGACAAAAGCGAAGTGGATGTTTTCCATGATATGATTTTCGCTTTTTGATCTGCTCTCCAACCAATAGAGAAACTTTTCCTTCTGGGCGAGTCAAGTAGAAACTGCTTTGGAAAGTGTTTAAGTTAAGTCAAGGCAATAAGCGAGTAGGTACTCTTTCTAGGGCAAGCGGATGGTGACTTTTGACTTTCCTTCCGATGGGATGGTGACTTTGAACTAAATCCTTCTTGTTGCGTAAGGCGATACGCGGCGTTGTTGATCAGAGAGAATCTTTCCGTTAGCCAGTACTGGTACTCGACTTCTAGTTACGGTAAGCGGGTCCAGCGGATCATGAATCAAATCCCTCTCGCTTTCTTTCCGTTAAGAGGTTAAACGCTCTTTCTTTGTTTAAATTTTCCTTCTAAAACAAGAGAAATCAAACCGGGAAAGCAGTTCAAGCGTACGATCAAAGAGAGTTTGAGTTCCGTTCGACTCAACCACCTAACCTCTTAGAAAAAATCCGATAGATAGCAGCTACCTAAGGCGTCAGTACTCTCTTCACCCTTCACCAATCAATTACAGGTGTTTAATCTAGTAAGTCCTAGTACTATGTTCTCCTACTAGGAGCGGGTGAAATGAAAGGGTTAGCTCTGCCTCTGCTCAGTGTGAGGTGAGGGGAACTGCTCAGAAATTTCTTAGTTGGATCCGGTCAGTAAAGAAATAGGAGAAAAAAAGGTGTGTCTGGTCTGGTGTAGCTAATGTGACTTTCTCGATCTTTAGTTCCTCTTCTTTCTCTCTCTTGACCAATGCTCCGGCTTCCACAACTCACTCAAAAGATCAGCCGTTGTGACACAGGTGTATCGAGGTAGGCCGTGGATTGAATAGAGAAATAAGTTAGAGGGCTCGTATTTGACAGATTTCGAGCAACCACTGTAGCCACTCCTATCTCTTCCGGCTCTAAGCGACCTGACCACTTTCATGCTTCGAATGAGAAGTAGCGCTTTCGATCTTGTTCTCAGCTCCAAGATTGGGTCCGGTCCTTTAGGCGAGGCTCTTTACTTTACAGGGTGGTTCCCTTTACGGTTCAGGAATTCGTGGTTGGCTCACTTTTGTTCCTTCGTTCCCATTCATTCCCACTCGAATTAAAGCATCGGCTTTCTCTAATGCGTTCTCCCGGTCCTGAACCTAACGGTCCAGATTCTTAGAGACCTTTCGGCCCTCAACCTAGCAGTTGAGTGTTCATTCTTCACCCAGCAGAAACAGGCGATAGGGACTCATTCGCCCCCGATCTCCTATTTCTCCCGCTGCCAACCAACCTGTCTGAGGCCAATCCCAACATCTATAGTGGAGGGGTTTTCACCACCCGACTGATAAGGATTCGAAGGCTAGGGGATGACTCGTCATCGATCCGGCTGTTGGACCCAGGACCCGGCCCGGATATTTCATAACAAGTGTTTCATTCGAAAGGCCAGGAGGATTAACGAGACTATATTGGTTTCATCGCCCCCTCCTAATGCAGATCGAACAACAGATCTTTCCACTAATGGTTTCATTCTCCCATCGAAAGGTTATGATACTAGCAAGAGTCCTATTCTTCTCCTCTCGATCCGACTTGGGTTATGAAATACAGGGAAGGTCAGTGAACTTCTATTGGTTTCAAAGGAGGATAGAGATCCATTGGGGAAGGCTCGAAAGGTTATTCGATACCAAGGTCCACCCCCGACGCATCTCCCTAATTGCATCTCTACGCAAGGGCTGGTCGAGCCTTTATTCTATTTCATTGGCCGGTGTAGCGTTGGTCCAACCTAATACTCATTTCGGATGTTCCCACCCATTCCCTCCCTCTCTCGGTTGGGGAGAACGCTCTTCCCTCCTCTTTGTCTAGTTGGTCCCGCGAATTCATCCGCTTTCAGTAAATGAGCTCGGTTCCTCCGATTCGAGATTCCACCGGGGATGATAACACAACAGATTGATTTCGCGACGGATAAGGGAATGGTTTCTCTGAGGGCTTCGTGCGCCATGCCCGCCCGAACTGATCGGTGATGGTAACAAGACCCCCAGGAGCGATGGTAATGGTCCATGGTTCCGTAAATCCCCCAAGATGATCAATAATGAGGGTTTCGACCCCGAGTAGATACATCTACGCCCAGCCTCGGGAAAGCCCTTCTTAGGCCTTATTCAACGCTTGAATGCGCAAGACCGAAACTCAAGGCGGGGCAGATAACCTTCTAACTGAGGCCAGGAGGTATTCGATTTATCGGATTTCGAGCTAGCTCCCAATCATGCCTTCCCAGATAAAGATTCATTCTGTGTTGTTCTGGTCCGGAAGAAGAAGTTCCGCCCAATCTTTGGATAGTATGTCAGCACCCGATCTCTCCCGTGATTCCGATCGGACCGAACCACTGTAGAATTTGCAGCTGCTGGAAAGGTTGGGTCGGCTACTCTTTCCCTCCACTCCGGGCTGGCAAGCAACTATCTCTCGATAGCTTGATTCCCTCATCTCATCTTTCAGTGGATAGGCTGGTATGCCCGCCCCTACCAGCTCCAAGCCAAGCCAAAACTGACTTAGGCTTAGGCTTCGGATATTTTGATCGAAAACTCTCATCTCAGTGAAGAGGGATAACCGTCCGGATAGAGTAGATAAGTTCCCATCCCAGCTAGAAGAATTAACAGAGTCGAGTAGCAGCCCCTACCTCCTTTCTGAGATTGATGCATGATGAGCCACCGCCATCCACCAGTCGTTGCCATGAGATAGGAAGTAGCTTCATTTATTCCCCTCCCACCGAGAGGAACGGACCCTGCCCACGGAAAGCGTAGCCGGCATGCCCCGCAGATTGAGCAGCTTCCCGCCTGCTCCTGAGTTGGCTGAAAGGAGAACCCTCAGCCTTCCGAATTGAGCTAGCCGGTATCCTGCTACCGACCCAGCCCATCTGTCCCCGGAAGGTGAGCAACTCGCTGAGCGAGAATAAAGCCTATCCATGCCAGAGAGAAGACTAGCTTCATCCCCGTCCAATCCGAAACTGGATAGCTAGATCGAGCTGACCTACCTTCTTCCGGTCTTGATCGGAGGAGAAGAAGAAGCGGCAGCGGATAATCGTCGAAGGGTATTAGGTCAGCAGGAATCAAAACCGTAGATAGGACTGGAAATTGGATAGAAAATAGAATAGCTGATGGAGCCGGCCTACCCTCCAGAACCGGTATCGGACCGGTGGGGAGCAGTGGCATATCGAAGAAAGAATGAACCAACATCCCCTCTCGTAAGGAGTAGAAGTCGGAAATCAGACTGAAAAGTGTTTTTTGGGGGTTGAGTTTCATTCCCACCTCTGCAAATTCCTTAGCAGCGGGGCTGCTATCAACCAGCCGCGACAAAGTCTCATATTTCTGGTTGAGATCCATTCCCTCCATTTCCTATATCGGATTGATGAATCCCACCTACCCTCAAGAGGAGAACCGGACATTGGATCTTGGAAAGAGTGGCTCCCATGCCCGGAGCGGTGATTGAGCTTGCTTCCCCCTCGCCAGTCGGGAGATAGGCTTTTAAAAGAGATACGGGGCGAGAGCGACTGTATTTGACATGTGTTCCGTTGCGTGCCGTGTCTGAAGTAGCACTAATAAAGACTGAAAAATGAGATATCTGCAGAAAGGGAGAGCGCTATTTTCATTAATGGTCAGTTCCGTAAATAGTACTTTTAGTCATAGCTGTCAGGAGTCATAGCTGTAATAGCTCTTGCCTTCCCTCTGGTAGGTCAGTCATTCTCTTGTTCCTTCCCTTTCTATGGTCCGTAAGTATCTTCTGCCTTCTCCGCGGTAAGTCAATCATTGATTCCCTCCTTCTGGTCGGTTACTATTTCTTGCCTTACATGAGTACCAGTGTTTGAGGTAGCGGTAGCGAAGGCACTCTCGGGGAGAGGCTTTGTTGAGAGATACGGGGCGAGAGCGGTCACAACTGGATGAATGACAGACAGGAGTTCACAGTGGGATGGATTCAAAAAAGATGCCGGTAAGAAGGAGAGGTAAGAGCGCTTTATTTGAGGTTAGAGCAAGAAACAGAGGTTATGGAGCTCTTACCGTTCTCGCTTTTGTCTTCCTCGCTAATGGGCTTGAATCCTTCCCTTTATCTATAAAACCTAATCTTACCTTTGACCTTTTATCTAACCTTAACTAATAAGCTGACCTTCCCTATGCTGTCCTTTTACCTATAAAGCTCTACTGGATTTGCTATCGACTGAAGTAACTCGCCAGTGCTATCTCTTCCCGCGAAAGCTTTCCCAGCCAATCAACTAGATCTAATATCCTGCCTAAATGGAGTAATAGTGTCGGCATAGGAGAAGACGATTCCTAGCCTTTCGATTGAATCGATAGTATAGTTCCACCACCCGGCATAAAGGAATAGATTTGATTCCAGGTTGGACGGCAAAAAGCGGGCGGGGCATCTCGTTCAATCATGCCAGCCGAGTGGTAAGGAGAAGGTAGTAGAAAGCTTTGGATGGAAAGCGCCGGGGATATTGGATCGGGTTGAAAGGCTGAACCTACTGACTAATGAACTCTTTTTCCTCCTATAGTGTTGATCCCCCACGAAAGGAACACTACTAGATTGAGGAGTTGGTAGTACTCGATCTGAAGGCTGGGCAATACAGAACTGATTGGGGAGCGGGACAACTACTTTTAGATCTAGAGGTAGGAATCAGTGGATGTCGAATGAGGGCGGATTGAACGGCCGGGAATCGACATCCCATCTCTTCTTTCTTCCGTTCCCGCCCAGCATCAATCGAAATCTTCGTATTTAGAGGAAGGAATCCCTCATTCTACTACTCTATTATTGGTCGGCTAATGAGAAATCCTTTTGGGCGATCCTTCGAGTTGGGCTAATCAGAAGGGGAATAAGGGTTGGTTTCCATCCGGCCTTCCCCACCGAACAAGAAAATTGTCGCCGGCCTTCAACGGGAAGAAATGATGGATGTGGTGGAGAGCTAGGAATCCAATCCCTCCACTGTTTAGTCGACCCTTCCCCACTCCCCGCTCGGCTAGTTGATAGGAACCCCGCCTACCGAAGAAGTATTGGATGAAGGACCCTTCTCCACATTGCTGTAGAGCACCAATTGATAGGAAATGACACCGGTTTCGAGATTCAAAGCGGATAGCCCCTATCACGCCTATCTAGTAAGTGACTAACGCGCTACAGAGCAAGAAAACGGATGCGCTAACGCGCAACGGCTTTCGCGCTAGCGCGCTCAACCGTTGCTTGTTGCTGGTAGGTCCGTTTTCCGAGTTGCGGATAAGCAGTCCAGTCCAGCTTCCTAAAACTATTACTTCCTTCCCCGCCTTCCCTTTTAGATAAGACTAGCTAGCTTTCCTGCCTTTCTTTAAAGATCGGTAGGCTTGTCTCTGGAGGGCCCTCTAACCACCAGAAGACAAGACTAAACTAGACTGGATAAGAGCTTTCCCTGCTGTCTCAGGAGGTGTATATGAGCTAGCCGCCTGTCTTCCTTCCTGTCCTTCAGTAAGTCAAGTCTATTCTAGTTTTAAAGGAATGAAAAGCTACTAGTAAGAGAAGCTAATAGTCCTAAGAAAGGAAGAAGGAAAGAGATCTACTTGCTAAGCGGAAAGCGGAAAGAGAAGAGGTCACTCGCTAACATCTGCGCCGAAAGAGCATAGGTATTCTCCTGTCCTCACTTTAGGGAAGTCTGATCACACTAGCCCGCCCTATTAAGTAAGTTCGAAGCAAGGGAGGATACTACAGGAAGAGGGAAGGCACTACTGACTCGTCAGCCCTTTTGGAAGGGTACCTTCTCTCCACTCACCTTAAAGAAAGCGCCTAAAGGCAGACATAAGGAAGCATTAGTACAGTCCGTAAAGAAGAGAAGAGGTATTTATGACAGGAAAGTCGGAAAGTAAAAAGCAAGGTGTTCTCCTTTGTTCGTCCTTACCTGGTCTTATCTCCTCTAGCTGGAACAGGCGAAGCAAGTATTCAGCTATAAGGAAAAGAAGGTCACCTTACCAGGTAGATTGATTGGAGAGGAATGATTGATGGGTTGGAGGGAAGGAGAAGTGGGGGTTAAGAAGTTTTAAGAAAGTGGTTATAATGTCTTGCTTGCCCCTCCTATTGATTGAGTTGGGATGATTGTAGTTGGCTTCCCCGTATGCTTGCTTCCCCCCGATTGGAAGGAATTGAGTGATGATGCTTGATTGAGCTCGGGCTGGATTGCTAGTATTGCTTTATCAATCATGGGCGAGAGAGAAGGAACTGATTGGAGCGGGTGATGTTGACCGGGCGGGCTTAGTAACGAATGGTTCATGAGGGAACGGGAATGTTGCAGTTGATCAAGGAAGGGGTTGAGTAGAAAAGGAATGGAATGGACTTGCTGGTGTTCACTTTCCGTACCTTGGTTTGTGGGGCAGTGATGCCTCCAAGGTCGGGTAGAGGGAAGAGTGGTTGTGGAATCTCCCAACTCATTGGTCGAGGAATGATGTATTGATCAATGGTCGTTAGCGGATTGAGGCAAGGATGGTTTGTGGCTCGGGAAGGGGAATACAGAAGTGCTTGCGATCGATCTCGAACTCCCATCCTTTCCTCGCCATTTCCTACCTATTATTCGGATTGGAAGGCAAGCTTAAGATTAGTGGGGGCTAAAGCAGCAGCTAAAGCCGTTTCGCCCCTATGGACTCGTATGCCCCTCTTTAGAGGGTCCCTTCTCTCCACTTCCCTTACAGCACTTTAAGTCAGAAAGCTGCTAGTCGTACTGACAGCTATGAGTCGGTCAGCTACTATGATCAAGTCGTTGCACCCCTATTCCCTCTAAAGCTTCTCTTGGGTTCATCCCTCTCCTTACTTACTTTATTCGATAAGGCGAGTACTTTCTTTCAGAACCAGCAAACGTAGGTACGAGCGTAGGTACACCGAAGCGAGAAGCTTTGTAGTGCGCTAGCGCGACTTACGTGATAGAGGGCGTTTTGAAGCAGGGTCGGATCCACTTCTACCGGGTAAACTATTAGTGCTTGGATGCCTCTGGACGGACTAGATCTTCTACTAGAACTACTCCCGTGGGGTATGGATATTCGACTGAAGCTACTGGTCCCAGAGACATTTGTTGGTGCCGGGCTCTGCTTCGACGCTCCCCTCAACAACCTATCTAGTTAACGGTCCCGTTCTCTACAATCATAAGCCCCATCACCATCTCTGGCACCGAGTAATTGCATGTTGAATGGCTCGATAGACGGGGCCAGAACAGATTAGGCCAGACAGAAAGAAGAGTGTTCTCCTTAAGTCAAGTCAAGTTAAATAGTCGATTTGAGTCATTAGCCAATTGGCGAAGCAAGGATATCTGCTAATACCAAGACCACTCGTGCCCCTCACCTGAGAGGCACTTCGTTCACCTTCATCGACTTACAGATAACCAAGGGCTTCTTAAGATTTTGAAAAGAGATCTTCTCCCTCCGTGCCATGACCGGACTTGGCCATGAACGGACTGGTTCTTGCTTGACAGAGAAAGAGGGAAGAGACCTAACCGACAGAACCCCATCACCTTAGAATCAAAAAGGTGAAAGAAGGGTCTGACTTCTTTGGTTTCTTTTCGAAAAGAGATCCGCTAATTTAACTAACGTAACTAATGCCACTAATTACGTTGCACCCCTATTCCCTTGGAACGCCCCGCTATGAAAACGCCCCTAACACGGTTGTAGCGCTCCTGCGCACCACTCACAACTAGTACTTGAAAGCCTTTGCTCTTTGGCGCACTTCGGCCTTGAAGCTGTAGTTTGCTGGGAGAGGAAATGAAACAGCTAGTCGCCATTCTTACCCATTCATGACCCACCCCCAACTAACGAGGGGAGGAGACAACTGAACGGTTTAAGGACGGATGGAGGGATCCTTTCGAATCCGCATTAATTAGCGGCTTCATTCAAGTCCGGCAGGTGAGACGATCCTTCACCCAGAACAGAAGCGTGCAATCCGTAGTAGCTTATTCTCTCTATTCCGACTATTCCGTTCTACTCGGCTTAAGGTTCGGTCCCCCCATCGATCCATCCCTTCTATCTTAAAGTTCCGTATCTAATTACATTTAGACATCTCCTTAAGTTGGGAAGTAAGGTACCTCGGCTGTCCAACCTTTATATCTCTTCCTTCTCAAGATAGGCTAACGCGCGACTTATAGCACTTTGAAGCCTACGCTTGTTGGGTAAGGGATCGTGTCCATCCATGAGGCTGATGAGTTATGTCTGGCGGCCATACTTTGATCACTCTGTATTGGTATCCTCGACATCCCGGTTTTCAGTGGGACATGGGAAGAGCATGTGCAAAGTCCCAGATCTGTTTCGGATGCCTGCCTTGAAGCACGAGGCTGAACTTGAAGAAGTGTGAATTCGCCAGTCCTTAGTATATCCAGGGTATGTTGGTTGAGGAGGACAACTAAGATCCGGAGTGGAGGCCATCATGAAGTGGCCAAGGCCCAAGCCCTACAGAGGAATGAGTAAGGAAAGAACGTTGGAGTTTTGGTGGTGCCACCTGAACATTTATAATTCTCCTGCAATTGCAACTCCTCTACGGAAGTGCACTCATCAGAATGAGGAAATGGTTTGGGGTAATGCTAAAGAAGGGTCCGCAGATGAGTTAGAGAATCATCTTTGTCATGCTCCTGTATGGGTTCTACCAGATCCCTTCCAGTTATCTTTCAAGCAACCTGAGGAGATTGAGACTGAAGCATCGGGGCTGTGGGAGCAGCGTTGTTGCAGGGAAAGCAACCTGTATGTTACCATAGTGACTTGGCTTTGGGGTGGTTTTCCGGGGCAGTCCTAAATTATTCCACGTATGATAAGGAAATGGATCTCTGAACTAGAAAGCATAAACCAAAGGCAAGAGTTCAATCTAAAAAGTTTATCAAACCCTGTAGGGATAGGGGGTGGTGAGATAGAGCAGGAAACGGTTACCAAGTTCCGTTAGCCGTGTAGTTAGCAAGCGGTACTCGGGGAACAGGCTTAGTCAGAGATTCAAAGAGTTGGGTTAGCGATCCTCCTTAACTGAGTCGGGAAAGGGATAGATAAACAGAGTCGGGGTCATAGTACTCTCAGAACCGAGCCGGTTTAGTTACACCCCACCTTTATCCTTAGTCTTTTAGCTGATGGAAATAGTTTCAAAGATAGACGTGTCACATAATCACACAAATAAGGAAATAAAGTGAGTGAAGGAGTGACTCTCGGGGATAGGCACGACTGAACAGACTCAAATGCATAAGTATACTTGTATCGAGGAGTTCCTATTGAAAGAAAATAAGCCGTCAACAGTGCCGTCTAGCGCCTTTTAGGCTTAGAAAGTCCCTCGTCCTAGAGCTGATAGAAGTACAATAAGAGTATTTGGACTTAGTCAATTCGCCGATTCGGGTTTTTGTTTTTAATGGACGTGTCACGCCTTGAACGCATGAAGAAAGCTGTCAAGCATTGAATGAAGGAAGGTTTGAAGGAGGCAGGCAGGCTCGGGCAACGTAATTTTTCCTTAGCTTCGTATCGGGCATTTTCAGGGTAGAAGTGCATCTTAATATCTTTCTTTCATCCCAAGGTGAACGTACCTTGTTCAATTTCTCCACTTCGCCGACGCCACCACACCACAAGAGAGCATTGTCGGTGAGGAATAAGGTAAGGAGATCTTTATAGCATCGTCCTCCACTTGTCAGCTCTCGTCTCAGCTGCAGTTGTTCTCTGGCAGGGACTAGACCATTTGGCTACCTACGCCTTTGCTTGCCTTTCTGCTGATGCCTATAGCTTTCCCCATGCCTTTGCAGGGTGGTATCGCTCTCTAAATGCTGGGTCTACTGTTGCTGAAACTACTTGTTCAGGGTAAACCATAGGAACTACTGCATCTGGCTCTGCCACTGATGGATCATATGCTGCTCTAGCCTCTGCTGCTAGCTCTAACTAATAAGTTTTCTCTCTATTTGCAAGCAGGGTCTGCAAGAGAGCTGATGTTGGTATTCGAGCTAAAGCTCATTGAAGAACTTCTTATATTGGCACTAGAGCAACTAGCTGATGTTAAGCATTTCAAACTGCTAAGACTGGTATTTACCCTTATGGCATTTCACTGACATTCTACCATTGAAACTGCGGATACTTGCATTCTAACTAATACAAACATTGAAGAATTGCTGGTACTAGCAGCTTCTTCTTTCCTTTTTTGTTATTAAGAGACAATTAAGAAGGCAAGTAAAGCACTAAGACAAAGCAGCAATAAGACAAGTTTAAGACAATCTAGTAAAGGGCAAGTAATGGTTGAGAGTATACCCTATGGGCTAATAGAGATTTCACTGGCTTTGTTAGTGAGAGCTAGCTTTAAGGCTTTATAGCGAGTAGTTGCATAAAGTAGTCAGTCAATAGGTTCAGCAGTATATTCTTTTGATCCAAACCGGGAGTAGCACTTCTCTCACAAAAGCATCCCTACGCACAAGCAAAGTTTTAAGCAGCTCTAACATGGAAATGCTTATGCGGGTGGAGCTCAGCTTATCGATGATGATGTAGTATCTTTTCGTAGGAACTCTCTAGGCACTTCTCAAGTTATTTGCAGCATTTCTATTGGTTGAGGGTATAAGGCTTGGATTGCTATCTACCCCTTAAAAGTTCACAGCCTAGCTAGCATTAGTTTGAGCAGCTTGGTTTCGAGTGACAGCATTAGTCTCATCGGGTGGAATATAGAAGTTTATGTGGCCGATGGTTCTCTACGTGGCATTCTCTAATGGGTTTGGGCCTGAGTTGAGGCTATTGGATCTTGATCTCTCAACTGACTTAGCTTGGGCATAGTTGGTCGAAAGGTTTGAGTTGATTCTAGGGTTGTCACGACTATGGTTAGGGAAAGGTTCCCTGTAAATGCCTAAGTGTTGGTTGTCTGGGTGAATAGGCAACTAGGGAGAGGTGTCATCTTCAGCCAACTATTTTGCTTTTCATATTTTGCAAGAGTCCAAGTCATGTCCCCTAATTAGGCGGATGGGGCACCAAAGATTTTGGTTGTGTCTAGGGATAGTATGGGTTTGGTTATATCTAGGATAATCAACCCATTAAGGAGGATTGTGTGGTTGGTACATCTCACCATTTACATAAGGTTCCCTATAATTTATGTAGAAGTCCTTCGTACTTTGAAAATCATCAAGTCGACAGACTAGGTTTGGCTGCTGAGGTGGCAGGTGTACAGTATTCACAATGGCCTGTACCCCCCTAGTTACCTTTGTCATTATGAGGTGGATTTTGCACATTCTGAGGATTAGGTATCGGAGCTTGAGGATTAAGTCTCTTAGGTTATCTTTGGGTGTTAACAGTAGCAATGGTTAGGTTGACAAGATTTACAAGGTTCTTGGAAGTAGTGTTCTGGCTAGGGTTTGGGAGTTTGCAACCCTTAAAAGTGTTCAGTCCAAGCTTGACATTAAGATTTTCCTGTTTATGGGCAGTAGCAATGGCTTGATCAAAAGTGTGCGGCTCAGCTCTAAGTACTTCTATTTCAAGGTCATCCCGAATGGCCTCATTGAAAGCTGCAATAGTGGTTTCCTCAGTCACATTATCCTGAATCTTGAATTGGGGCTAATCCCTCTGTGTTGGTCAATAATCAATTCCCTTTACTGGAACCTCTTGAAGATCTTGGAAATCCGGTGACTTTCTCACAAGGCCGCCTGGAAGAATGAATTCCCTTATTGCGCCTAAACGAGTTTCACGGATAAATCAATTATTTAAAGAGAAGTTGTTCATCACTGGACCAATGAGCCTGGTGGGTATAGTAGTGGCAATGGACATCAAAAGGCAATGAACATTGTTTATGGAGAAGAAATAGGTAGAAAGCACACGGACTTACTAAGCCATTGAAGGCAATAGACAGAAAAGCCAACATAAGAACGAGTTTCACAGTCTTCAGTGGTTTCAACCTCCGTAAGAGGAGAAGGCACACCAAACGTATGCGGAGTAGCAGTAGGTCTTCTCAAAGAGAGCCTTGTCGTCGTAACCGAAATCATAATCGCTGGCAACAATGGA